TATTCTGTTCTGCTGATTTAACTCTTTTGCTAATAGAACTGGCTCCATTATTCCCCAGCAGAAGAAAAGGTATTTTTTATACTTGTTTGATTCGAAGCAAGCATCAGGTATAGGTTGCTCGTAAAAAATTCTAAATCCCTGAAGTCTAGATGCAAGGAAAGATTATAGTGATGGAAGGGGCGGGATTTCGATACGGACTCACGAGAGTCTCTGAATGCTCAGGCATTGAATCAATATTCTATTGAATAGATAATTAGAATTTTTTATAAATACAAATCTATTTCGTTGATTGATTCATCAATAGTGTTGGGTCAGAATATATTTTTGACTCTGCACCATTGATTCCATTATTATTAGTGAGTAATAATAGAATAATTCCTTCAGATTCATAGAAATAGGGGACATAATTCACATGGATATAGTAAGTCTCGCTTGGGCTGCTTTAATGGTAGTCTTTACATTTTCTCTTTCACTCGTAGTATGGGGAAGAAGTGGACTCTAGAGATACTATTTTTTAATTGAGTCGTTAAAATCAAAATATATTTATTTTGAAAGCCCATTGGATTCGAGTGGAATTAATGTATTATATAAATAATACTCTTTCAATCATTCCCACGAATTCTTTCTAAATTTTCGATTTCAACGATAGGCTCTTCATAGAATTATAAATAGACAAAGAGGAAGATCTAATTTTTATTTGTTTTACTGTTCAAAGAAGGAACCGTTCCGGTAAGTGTCTAGACACTTGTTCTGAGAAACAATATAAATTGTCTAACAAAAAACTATGTATTTTGCCTTAGGAGAGTTTCATATTGGCCATTTACCGCTTGTTTTCTTATTTTTGAAATTGGATTCCCATAGAACTCCAGAACTCCTGTTAGTGACTCAATCAATTACCTCTTTTACCTCTTTAAAATGCTAAACTAAAAAAAAACGACTTGATTTTTTTAATCAAACTTCTTTCATTGATCTTACTTTTTCGATAGATATGGAGATTCATATTGAAAAAAATACGAAAGACAAAGAAATAGTAAGAATTAGAACAAAGTTTTCTTTCAATTGGAACAAATAGATGTAGCAAAGAAATAGAATTAGATACATTCCATATATGGAATTGATATCTACATATAGGAAGATCCATCCTATTGTAGTATTGTAGATTAAGTTTGTATTATTATTACAGTACAACTTTACTACAGTATTTTATACACTGTAGAACTTTTTTTACACGACAAGAAAACTACGAGAAAGGTATGGTAGAAAGAAATATATGAATCTTTCTTTCTACCATATACTATCGGATCGCATAGAATACTGACGATTCTAGTCCGCGCATTTCATTTAAGACGCGGAATTTGAATCCTTTTCGTCAGAAGTCAAGTTTTGGTCAAATTTATTAATCATTTTTACTTTGATTTTGGCTGACTGTTTTTACGTAAATGATAAGTAGAAAAGCAGTAGGCACGAGAACGAACAATGCAGTAGCAATAAATGCAAGAATATTTACTTCCATAATCTAATCGTTTTTTTTTATTTTGATTTTATTTCACAATAACTCGGGATTTAATCCCATAGAGATGATAAATCTTTTGCCTGTCAATTCAATGGATGAACTCCCTCTCGATGGTATTGAATCGAATCAATATCATAAATAACAATAGTTGCGCTATCAAATAAATTCATCGTCTAGAATTGAATAGTATACCATAAAAAGATCTTTTATCCACACCGAATCAAATGAAAAATGGGATTCTTGATCCAATCAGGAGTTATTTTATTTACTGTTCCGTTTTTTCTTTTCGATAAACTATCCTACGCCTTTCGTGTATCATTATCCGATGAGATGATACTTCTCGAACGACTCTTCCACTTCCATTAGCCACAAACCAAAATAAACAATAGAGGTGAAATGGAAAAAGAAAGAAGTTCAGTTCTAAACTCTTTTTTTATAATGATCTAATTTTCTTTGAAGACAAAGAGGTGTGATAAAAATGAATCCGAGTCGAAAGTATCTAATATTTTACCATTTATAGTAGCGTTTTTGATGTCGATAAGACTCCGAAAATATAATAAATAGGGACGAAACTTTATGCATTTCTTCACTAAATTCATTCCTTCTCGAAGAAAGGTGTGATTGTGGGACGATCTTTATCTTTCTTTTATCCTCTTTCCTCAGATTATTATATTAGGACTAGGACATATATATATATAAAGTTCAGTGTGCAATTTGAATGAAATAGATTTTTCAAATTTAAATTAGTAAATTTACTAATTGAGGTTACCCAAAATCATAAGCAGAAACAGAGATAATTTAATTTTGAAACGTAGCTCATGGGGGGAATTCGATTCCCTTTATTTTGAATTTGGGTCATTATAATAAATGAATTCCATTTGTGTATGTGCTACCAAGAACCCTGCGATATTCTCTGTACATATTCCATTATGAACAATCGAAAAATAAAACTCGATATGTCTTGGAATCCTGAATATAATGCTACCA